CCCGCATTTACACCCCCAAGCATTTTTACTTTCCCCATTTATAGAAAATATCCCACTATTTGCTCCCATTCTTCATCGAATCATATGAATCGATTTAGAAATAATGGAATTTCTATTTTTTTTTTACTGAATCACATGAAATTTTACCTAACTCCGTATATGGAATGTATGAAATACCTACGAACAGAGGAATAAATAGAATAATTTTATACTCAAATTGGAATTTGCAACAAACGGATAGAATATAAATTCTAAATGGAAAGGAATTGAAAAATTCCACCTAGACTTATGGAGTTTTTTAAAGAATATTCGAACAAAAAATGGATTCCATTTCTACCATTATTATGATATTCCATATTCCAATTCAATTCGATTGGATACCAGAAAAATAAATGAATTGGGAATTTGATCTGTTCGATGAGATAAAGACCTAATAATCAGAAACAATATAGAATTTCTCTTTTTTAGCACTTAACCCTTTCACCGATTCAATTATTCAAAAAAGAATTCAAATTCGCAAAGAAGAGAGAAAATTTTACCTATTTTTTTAGTAGAATCTGTAGAATAGGATTGAGGTGCGTAATAAGGCTTGGATTTATTAAACATGCGCAGATATAACTCTAGTCTAGCTATAGTTATCTATATAGATGTTTCTTCTTTTATTGCAGTCCTATTCATTCGGAACAGCACATGTCGTGTTAAATTTTTATTTTCTATTCAATCTATTTAATGAAAAAAAAAAAAAAAGAATGCAAGTACGAGAATTTCTTGAAAATTCTCTTATAGGCATTATATACGGATAAGATACCCGATTAGATAATATCTGTGTAACAATTTATGTTCTAGGGTTTACATATACTGATAATTGCTGTTATAATTGAAATAGGATTTTTTTTCTTGAAAAATAAATACTGATTAGTTATGTCTCAATTTGGATTTTCTTATCTCATTAGGAAAAAACCAATTTTTTTTAATTTTAATTGAAGAATCATTCATGAATAGTTAATGGTTCCGATTTGTCCTGAATTTTAGCTTTTTTGACTGAAAATGCACGTTCGTTTTTTTCAATAGAAAAAAAAAAAAAAGGAAGGGGGAAAGGGTCTCTTTTAAGAATGGGATTAAGGAAAACAGAATCGAAGATACAAACAAATAAAAAAAAAAAAAAAACAAGTTTAGAACCCCCTTTTTTAGTTTTTTGGGGGTATTCTCATCCATTTTTTTGTATCATTTTGGCGGCATGGCCGAGCGGTAAGGCGGGGGACTGCAAATCCTTTTTCCCCAGTTCAAATCCGGGTGTCGCCTGATCGACAAAATAGCTTATTCCGTTTTGTTGATATAAAACTTTACAATTTTTTTCCAGCAGAAGCAAGCGGGGGAAAGGGACTCTTGAGACTTCCTTGATTCTAAATTCTAAGCATCTGCGGGTTTTATTCTTTAAAATTCTATAAATCCTTACGTCTCGGATTCAAGAATTCAAGAAAGATTCTAGTAGTGAAAAGGAATCGGTAAATCTTGATATGATAGTCCTTCCACTACTAACGTAGTGTCTGTCTACTGACTGGGTCTTGAATTAGATTGGATAGGGATAGATATAGATCGGACAGGTAATCGAATTCCATTTTTAGTTGGGGAAGGGTCAAAAAAAACTTTGTATACAGACTCCTGAAAGTATATGAGCACTCCGGCATTTATTCAATATTAGTTAGATTGAATAGCTAATTGGCTTTCTTTTTTTTGTTTTTTTATTATTTCTTTTTCTATTTATAATTCTATTTATAAATAGAATATAAAAATCTATTTAGAATATAAATATTAATATATTCAATTTCTTATTTATTAAATTAAAATAAATATTAAATTAAAATAAAAAAAAGAAAGAAATTTAAAATATGAGATTCATATTCTAATTATATATTTAGAATTCTATATTATATATATTCAATTCATTATATATATTAAATTCTATAATAAAATAAAAAATTAGAAATTCTAATACTCTAATACTAATATATAAATTATATAAATATATAAATTAATAGAAATATATATTCTATATTAATATAAATTAATATAAAATGAATATAAATTAATATAAAATGAATATAAATTAATATAAATATATAAAATATAAATATATTAAATATTAAATAATATTATATTCATATTCTTATTCAAAAAAAAAAGAATATTATAATTAAATATTCTAATAAATTGAAAAATGAAATAGAAATATTTATTAATATATTAGATATTATTAGAAGATTAAAAATATTTATAAATTAATATTCTTTAAAATCTTTTTAATAATATTCTCTTTTTAATTTAATTCTTTTTTTAAAAGAAAAAAAAAAAAAAGAATTCTTTTTGGCAACCTCTAGTGAAAGAATTTATTCGTCTGTCTTCCGATTGTTTTACAGAGACAATCGGGAGACGGTAAGGATTAGATTAAATGGAAATAAGAGTATGCGAAGTGATCTATCTTGATTCTATATATATATATTTTTTACTTAATGAAATCGAGGACAACAAAATAAAAATAAAACATAAGTCTTATTATTCCTACCTGTTAGTAACTAACATTCATTCCCTTAATACTTCCAAGGGTGTCTCCGGATATTTTGTTTGTACTTAATGTTTTCTGATTATACTAGAAATCATATAAGAACTTGTTAGATGTTATAATTGGATTTATTGGATTCTTTCGTCAATGATGTTAGGCCAGAATCCCTTTTTTACTCTGTGCCAGTGATTCCACTATTATTTATTTTTAGTGAACAATAAAAAAAAAAATGAAATAATTCCTTCATATTGATAGAAATAGGAGACATAATTTACATGGATATAGTAAGTCTCGCTTGGGCTGCTTTAATGGTAGTCTTTACATTTTCCCTTTCCCTCGTAGTATGGGGAAGAAGTGGACTCTAAAAATACTACTAAGTGAGTTGAGGGAAAAAACTAAAATAAAACTGTATCCATTGTTTTATAGATGGGTTCTGAAATTTTATTTTTCTATTTAATAATTAATTCATTAATTCAATAATTAAAAAATATCCGCATTTCGGAATTATAGTGTATTCGAATGGAATAATGTATTCTATGGATAATATAGAAATAGAAAATACTCTTTCAATTAAACAAATATTTGACTTTTTCCCATGTTTGTATTTTGAAAGTCAAGGTAATACAAATAATCGAAAACTTATTCCAACCAAATTCTTTATTCTTTCTAAGATTTCGATGAACTGGCTCTTACCAAAGTGATATATGGACAATGAGGAACCGCGGAACCCGTTTTTTTATTTATTTTTTTATCCCCCCTTTTTTTCACTTTTTTTCAAAGAGAAAAGAAATCCGTTTTTTATTAGTTATTAAGCGCAGATACACACTTTCTATAGGAAACAAAATAGACATAGTAGTTGTCTAAGGAAATACTACACATAATAAGATATTGCCGTTGCCTTAGGCGAGTCACATATTACGTGCTTATCGCTTGTTTTATTATTTGGTTTTTTATTTATTTGAGTTTCGAAATTGGATTTATGTTTTCATTTCATATCATGGTTCAAACGTTAAAAATCGGTTGGGTTTTACTAATATTTTTGAAATAGGAAAAAGTTTCCCATAGAACCCCTAGATCATCTGTTAACTATTTAATTTAATCAATTACTTCTTCGGAATACTAAAAAGATTATTTTATTCTTTTTTTAATATGATACCGGGATTGGTCTTGAAAATAATCAGAAATCTAGAAATTCGAATCGGACGAAAAAAAGTTGCCCTTTGATTATTTCAGATTGATTGGAACCAATACAAATAAAATAGATGAAACAAAAAAAATTGGACGCTATGTGCATTACATATATGCGATTGACTATATATATGAATATATGAAGATAGATATTGTAAATCGATTCATATTAAACCTCTATCTTTATAGAGTAAAACTTTATACACTACAATAATAGATAGTATGGGGTAGAAAGAAATAAAATCTATTTCTTTCTACCATACTATCAGATTTCATAGAATACTGCTGATTCTAGTCCGATCATTTCATTTAAGAGTAAGACGCAAAATTGAAATCTTTTTTCATTTTTTCTTCCATCATTGCATTGATAAGAACTAAGAAGTAAAGTTTAAGTCAAATTAATCACTTTGACTTACCGTTTTTACGTAAATTATAAGTAAGAAGGCAGTAGGAACTAGAATGAACAGTGCAGTAGCAATAAATGCGAGAATATTTACTTCCATAATCTCATCGTTAGATTTCTCTTTAATTCGCAATAACTCGGGATTTAATCCCATAGAGATGATAAATCTTTCGTCGGTAAATTCAATGGTATAAATTACATCTCCATGATATCGAATCGGATCAATATCATGAATAACAATATCTGAACTATCAAATCGATTCATCGTCAAGAATTGAATAGTATAACATAGGAAGATCTTTTATCCATACCAAATTAAAAAATTTATTTCTGATCCAATCAAAAAAGAATTCCTTTACTTTTTTTTTTAATATTCTCATCCTTCGATTAGTAATAGGATAAACTTTGAATCCTAAAGTGTTCTATCAAAATCAAAGGAACTCCTTTTTTTTGTATCGTGCAAATTCCATTTGTGTGTGTTCGCTGTAAACATATTCTATAGTACTATATTTTATTACACAGATCGGGAGTAATCGAAAAAGCCAGGTCTAGTAGTACAGTATCTCTTTCTCTTGGAATCCTGAATACGACGCTACTAATAATTGTGCTAATCCACATATGTTTCTTTTCCATCAATCAGTATTAGTTGAAGAAATGGAAATTACCCTATTTGTTTGATGAGAAATGTGAAACGAAAAAAAGAAAAAAAAAAAAAGAGAGATCCCTGTTAGGAATGAGATTATGTTTGTTATTTTGACTCCCTTTCACAGAAGAAATGAATTGATGTATCTTTTTATTGGATTTCTATCCATCGGGACTGACGGGGCTCGAACCCGCAGCTTCCGCCTTGACAGGGCGGTGCTCTGACCAATTGAACTACAATCCCAGGAAAAAAGTGTACAGCATGCATATTCTTACGATTTCATTCAAACCTTTTTCTATTTTTATTTTAGATTAGAATTGTCTTGTTCTAACTGGCAGAGGCAGGACTAATATATTGATATTGAGATTCTTATTTATATGGATATACACTTTAGCGAGATCTACACGGATTACTAGTAATCTGTTTGTTATTTCCAAATCGATTGAAAATCAATCTTTCAATAAATCAATGAAAATAAAAAAGAGTCTCTTTTTATTTAGACTTTATACTTCCAGATCTTGATATGAATCTAGATCATTAGCAAGATCTGAATTTGTGGAAAAAAATACGTAATAAAATAAATAGTGGTAGGGATGTAGCAGATTTTTATTCTTGTGTATCAAAGTTCATTGGGCATTTCCGGAGAACAACAAACGGTTACATCATTTCATGGTGGATCGGCGAATTATTGGGCCGAGCTGGATTTGAACCAGCGTAGACATATTGCCAACGAATTTACAGTCCGTCCCCATTAACCGCTCGGGCATCGACCCAGGAAAAATAAATTTAAGTCCTTATTGATAATCCACGATCAACTTCCTTTCGTAGTACCCTAACCCTACCCCCAGGGGAAGTCGAATCCCCGCTGCCTCCTTGAAAGAGAGATGTCCTGAACCACTAGACGATGGGGGCATACTTGCCCAACCGCCATTATACTATGTTCATAGTATGAACAGTTTTTTGAAATTGTCAATATAATGGAATGATATGACTCGATCAGAAGGATCTTTCCGTCTTTCATAATTCCATAGAATTTTTAGATTCATCATTCTCATTTTTAAATTGTTCAGTCCAATCCCCACTCTATAATTCTAAAAATAGAAAAAAGTAATACGAAAGAGAGATAGGAGCCTTTCGGGGAATGATTGGTTTGCCGGAAAAGAAAAGGCGAGGGGGTTAAACTTCATTTCTTTCACTTTCATTCATTGTTAAGAAGGATTCGGTGGGCATATTGCTATCTCACACTAAGCCGGGAAATTAAAAAACGATAATCCATCTGGAAATCCGGGAAGAGGGATGGGGATCAACAAGTTATTGAAAAATGGTTTTTCGATAAGAATTTGGTTGAGAGACAAATTGAATCCATTTATCAACGATTCGATGAAAAATCTTGTATCTATGTTTTGAATTGGTGGATACATGTATCAATCAAATGAATTTCGTTAGGATGAGGATCAATTCAATTAGAATCGGTTTTGAAATAATTCATTACATTGATGTTTAGAAAATCCAATATCAATAAACCCATTTTACCTATACTATACTCACTAGGTAAATCCAATCTCTTGTTCCTTAATCAGCCGCTATGCAGATAAAACGTATCTATGTACATATATTCTAATTTCATATAAATCTCATATAATCATATAATATAACATAGAATAAGTATATGCAGTAATAAATATATGCACTAGACTCATAGTGGCTAGTTCCTTATTCAGGAATTGAACCAAACGGGGCCCCTTTAACTCAGTGGTAGAGTAACGCCATGGTAAGGCGTAAGTCATCGGTTCAAATCCGATAAGGGGCTTTTTTTTTTCTTTTTTCAAAAAACTCCAGCGGTAGTATTAATATTTGAAGAGAGAATAGAGATATTGTTGATATTTGTAATAAAAAAACTAAGGAATCGTAGAATTTCATTAGAAAATGGAATTCTGAATTCTAATATTATCGTTATCATTCTAATGAATTCGAATATAGTAATTCTAGTTAGCTAGTTAGAAAGTAGAACATTTTTTTATTATTTCATTATAATGAATGCCAGATATTCCTATTTTATATTATTCGAATCAAAATAAATCGGAAAGATTCTAAATCAACAAAAGAAAAAGTAAGTAGACCTAACCCATTGAATCAGAACTATATCAACTATTCTGATATTCAAATTCGATAGAGATAAATTTTGAACAGTGGATCTTTTTTTATTTCATTTTTTATATTTGTTTGATTTGGACTCCGCAAGAATCTGTCGATATTTCCGATTAAATCTTCTTGTTCCTAGAGGTTCTATAGGAAAAATTTGCTATTCCCTTCCTCCACGGAGAAAGGTTTATTCCAAGTCCCAACATACAAATAATTCCTCATTTTTCAATATCTTTCAGAACACAAGAAAAGATCAATTTACTCTATTATTTATAGAATATTATTTAGATAGGATATATTATTTATATAAGATATGATATATCCATATAAAAAAGAAATCTATCAAATCGTGGCTTCACGTATCAAAAATTTTCATATCGATGCATACGATATTCTTTCTGACAATTGATGGATGCGAGAAAGAGACTTTCACTTACAGTCTCTTATTATTAATCTATGAAATTAAATACAATATTAATATTAATTTTGAATTATTAATATTAATATTATTAATATTAAATAATAGCAAATTCATTAGATTTTTTCTGACAGATAAAAAAAAGT